CTGTAGTTTCGATAGAAGGATTCGATTCCTCTACCAATGCAGTCAACTCCATTTGTTAGAACAGCTTCCATTGAGTCTCTGCACCTATCCTTTTTTGATTCTCGCTTTCTGAACCCTTGTTTTCTGAACACAGGATTTGGCTCAGGATTGCCCATTTTTAATTCCAGGGTTTCTCTGAATTTGGAAGTTACCACTTAGTAGGTTTCCCTACCAAGGCTCAATCCAATCAAGTCCGTAGCGTCTACCAATTTCGCCATATCCCCCTTATGAGGCCGAGATCTCATCTCATTGTGATCCCCCCCCCTTATGTTGGAACCCTTGAATTCATTAGATACTGATTCCTATATCGAAAAAGTGTCTGCTCCTATTTCTTACCCATCTTCTTTCATCTCTATCGGTGGGCCAGTATTTGGTCCAATCAGAAATGATTCTATCATTGATGTATCTGCAATTCAATATGGATGGATATATCCCACATATACATGTCTCTCTCCCTCTCATTTTTCCCGCGCGATTGGGAATACTGGAACGGTCGATATTCATTCTTCTTTTTTTTTCGTCCTATCTCCTCCCTTTCCGAATGAAACCAGAGGAATGTCTCATTATGATCTGAATTGCATTCTTATCTTATCCTTTCCTTAGGACCGATCCGCTCTAATCTAATAGAATTTAGAATTAATAGAATCTGCTATAACTAATATGGATATAGTTATATATAATTATTTCAAATGTAATATTTTGCATTTAAAGAAAAAAAAATTCGAAATCAAAGAAATAGAAATTTCTAATAATCAAATTTCTAATCTAATAATAATAGAAAATATAATAAGAATTCATAGAATGATAATATAAATCACTCGAATTTTCAATAAAAATTCTATATAGTTATAGTTATAGTTATATTATAATATATAAGAATATTCTTATGATATTAATTAATCATTTTTAATGGAATAGAATTCGATTCTTCATTCTATTAATATTAATTATTATATAGTTAAGATTCCGGTAGTTTACCGAATTCCTATGCACTATTTCTGTTATGTGAGCCCGCTTAGCTCAGAGGTTAGAGCATCGCATTTGTAATGCGATGGTCATCGGTTCGATTCCGATAGCCGGCTTTTCTCTATTTGTCCGATTTTTTCCATGATTGATAATGTCTCCTTGAGATCAAGGAATATTGAAAAGACTCCTCCCTTTTTTCTTTTACAAATGTCGGGTCACCGATCTATTATGTCGTGGGAACTTACAACTATGAATAAAAAACTGATTGGAGCAGTGAAATCTCTACAGAACAAATCAAGAAAAGGATCCTTAACTTCCTATATATACAAAATAATCCGGATATTGATACAATTCATCATTCTTCTTTGTAGTACTTCAGTAGATTTATCTTCGTTTATCGTTTAGTTCAGTCTGACTTAGGTTTATTCTGTAAAATGAAATTTCAAATAAAATAAATAAAAAAAAGGGGGGGAGTCTTTATGTCTCGTTACCGAGGGCCTCGTTTCAAAAAAATACGCCGTCTGGGAGCTTTACCGGGACTAACTAGTAAAAGACCTAGACCGGGAAGTGATCTTAGAAACCAATCACGTTCCGGGAAAAGATCTCAATATCGTATTCGTCTAGAAGAAAAACAAAAATTGCGTTTTCATTATGGTCTGACAGAGCGACAATTGCTTAGATATGTTCGTATAGCTGGAAAAGCCAAAGGGTCAACAGGGCAGGTTTTACTACAACTACTTGAGATGCGTTTGGATAACATCCTTTTTCGATTGGGTATGGCTTCGACCATTCCTGGAGCCAGGCAATTAGTTAACCATAGACATATTTTAGTTAATGGTCGTATAGTAGATATCCCAAGTTATCGCTGCAAACCCCGAGATATTATTACTACGAGAGATGAACAAAGATCCAGAGCTTTGATTCAAAATTATATCGATTCATCCCCCCACGAGGAATTGGCAAAACATTTGACTTTTCACTCATCCCAATATAAAGGATTAGTAAATCAAATAATAGATAGTAAATGGATCGGTTTGAAAATCAATGAGTTGCTAGTCGTAGAATATTATTCTCGTCAGACTTGAACCTAACTAAAATAACAAAGCTTCGGACAATTTTGCCCCCCCTTTTTCGCCAAAGTCAAGTAAATAAGGGGTTTGATCCGGATTTTTCTCCCACTCACGTATCACAAATGGATCAGCAGTGAGATTTTCATTCTTTTCCACTCTTTCCGGCATTTTCCATACCACAGTAATTAGGAAGAATCTCTATCAAATAAAGGTCTTACTGTTGGAATAATGGTATCAATTGTTATTTGATACATTGCGGTTGGTAACGTTGGTGAATTAGGTGAAGGTACGGAAAGAGAGGGATTCGAACCCTCGGTAAACAAAAGTCTACATAGCAGTTCCAATGCTACGCCTTGAACCACTCGGCCATCTCTCCTACATAATCTTATGATTATGACCCAGAAACCGAGTGAATCGCGAGTCATTCATATTATTGCAATACAGGTACGACCGATCAATTAAATTCTAAATAGAAAACTTTTCGTCAAAGAAAGATCTTCCGTAGGCTCGAGGGATAAAAAAAAACTTCTCGAGTTCTCAGAATCCGTAGGAAAAATTCCTTGATTCCTCAACTTCGATAAAATAGTAATAATTGGTATACTACTCAATTTGAATGAAATCCAATCGGATTCAAATATTTCCTATCTATCCCTGTCCAAAAGGGACAATTTGAGTGGAAGGTCCACATCCTTTTTTTTTTTAGAATGAGTCTGTTTGTTTTTATGTGATTTCGTACTGTACAATTCCTTTGTTTGTGGGATCATTTTCCCTCGAGGGGGAATGAGAAGAATTATTGAATGGACTGTTAACTATGCCTAGATCTCGGATAAATGGAAATTTTATTGATAAGACCTCTTCAATTGTAGCCAATATCTTATTACGAATAATTCCGACAACTTCAGGAGAAAAGGAAGCATTTACCTATTACAGAGATGGTGCGATTTGATTCTTTTTTTTTTTATTTATTTACCGCCCTCAGTCTTATGAGAAAGAGACATGATTCGGGATACAAAGAAAAAAGATTCTTGAAATAAACCTACGCTTGATGAAGGTGAAGTTAGTTTGGAGATAGAACAATTCCTTCTGTCGTGTATCCCCGATTGATGCAGCCTCAGATGCTTCAATTGTCGATTCTAGTATTGAGCGAAAGGTTAACCTATAGGTTCTGTATTGCAGGTCAATACTACTTCACTAGTACCAATAGGCCGCATAGGGGAAGAAACACTACACCTAGGAATCAACAACACGAAAACTTTGTTATAAATTACTCCTTTTCCTTATCGGGATCGGGACTAACAAGAATGGTTGGGACAACAAACATCCATCTCGTTCGTACTTTGGATACCCGTATAACCATCGAAGATCGTTGAAGTGACTAATTCCTGGAAATAGAGGGCGTTGAGGACAAAGAAATTGTTGGAGTTACCATTTCTATCTAGCACCAACACGCTTGGTGTTAAGAAAAGACAGACCTCTTGCAGGAAGGATGTCTAGAGATTTCTTGTAAAAACACCAGCCCCTGTCAGTTCATAATAAAAATATTTCAATCTTTTTTGATTCCATGGATTATTTCCCTTATTACTATGCACAGAAGGGAGGAGCCGTATGAGATGAAAATCTCACGTACGGTTCTGGAACGGAGATTCTTTGAATAGAATGAACGACCGTAACGGATGTCGGCTCAATCCGAAGGAAATTATGCGGAAGCTTTACAAAATTATTATGAAGCTACGCGACCAGAAATTGATCCCTATGATCGAAGTTATATACTCTATAACATAGGCCTTATCCACACAAGCAACGGAGAACATACGAAGGCTTTGGAATATTATTTCCGGGCACTCGAACGAAACCCATTCTTACCACAAGCTTTTAATAATATGGCTGTGATCTGTCATTACGTGCGGCTATCTCCACTATAGAAAGAAGGAAAGAAAGATCAAATCTTCTAGTAAATACTAGAAACAAAATAGGCTTTCTACATATGCATCGTCCAAAGCAACGATTTTTATCAGCTGTAGCAAAGAAAGAGACTTCATACGAGCCGAAATATGAAGAAATAGGTATGGCCTATATACTAGATTCTATGGATAAAGGATCTAATTGATGGAGGAAGCACCGTAAAGATCAATTAGCGAGGTTTGGGGGCCGATACAATAAGAACTGCTTACTTATGTCATGATATGAGATAAAAGTTAGGAATCAACTTATGTAATAGAGTCGATCTACTAAGGTATTGAGCAGCGGTGTAGCATCAGATCCCAAAGATAGTAAGTCCTTTCTTTCTTCTGGAGGAAAGTCCTTTTCAAAGATTCTATATGAATTTCTATATGAAACCGAGATAGTTACCTTTCAGAAAATTCTAACGATAGGGGTAGATACCTATGTTCTTCTGAAGGTGGGAGAAAAGATAAAACTGATTATTGATCAAAATTAGAGTTTGAAACTCATGTAATTAACCTCTTCTGGTTAACCCGAGAAAAAAAAATGGGATAGATTTACGAGAAATCTTATTCAGTTAGATATGGTAGATTAAGATGGGACACCAAAAGAATTGATTGCTGAGCCGTATGAGGTAGGAAACTCTCAAGTACGGTTCTAAGGGAAGGAATTGACCCACCTATTCCGGCCGGGGAGAACAGGCCATTCGACAGGGAGATTCTGAAATTGCGGAGGCTTGGTCCGATCAAGCTGCTGAATATTGGAAACAAGCTATAGCGCTTACTCCAGGTAATTATATTGAAGCACATAATTGGTTGAAGATCACAAGGCGGTTCGAATAAGAACAAGAACACTCTCTTTTTTAATTCATTAACTCTCTTTTTTAATTCATTATAATATTGGATCCATCAATCAAATAAAATAGATCGTTCCTCTGGGAAGAGCCAATCAAGGAATTTCATTATATCCCTTCTAACATCGTTC